GTTAATGTAGCTTAACTGAACAAAGCAAGGCACTGAAAATGCCTAGATGGGTTAAAAACCCCATAAACAATTAAAGATTTGGTCCTAGTCTTTTTATTGGTTATTAGCAAAACTACACATGCAAGCGTCCACGCACCAGTGAGAACATCCTCCGATATCTATAGCTAGACTCAGAGGGATGGGTATCAAGCACACTAAACAGTAGCTCAAGACACCTCGCTAAGCCACGCCCCCACGGGAAACAGCAGTGATTAAAATTGAGCAATGAACGAAAGTTTGACTCAGTTATGCTATTCAGGGTTGGTAAATTTCGTGCCAGCCACCGCGGTCACACGATTAACCCAAATCAATAAACGTCCGGCGTAAAGCGTGTCACACTTACCAAACGCAATGAGGTTAAGAATTAACTAAGCCGTAAAAAGCCCCAGTTAAGATAAAAACCAGTAACGAAAGTAACCTTATTAACCATGCTCAGACACGACAGCTAAGACCCAAACTGAGATTAGATACCTCACTATGCTTAGCCGTAAACCTAATTTATTATTCAAAACAAAATATTTCGCCTGAGAACTACTAGCTACCGCTTAAAACTCAAAGGACTTGGCGGTGCTTTATATCCACCTAGAGGAGCCTGTTCTATAATCGATAAACCCCGATAAACCTCACCATCTTTTGCTACTCAGCCTATATACCGCCATCTTCAGCAAACCTTAACAAAGAAAAGAAGTAAGCACAATAATCTATCATAAAAACGTTAGGTCAAGGTGTAGCCTATAAGATGGGAAGAAATGGGCTACATTTTCTACCCAAGAACATCACACGATAACCAATATGAAACCTATTGGTCAAAGGAGGATTTAGTAGTAAATTAAGAATAGAGAGCTTAATTGAATAGAGCAATGAAGCACGCACACACCGCCCGTCACCCTCCTCAACCTATCAAACCCAACTAATACCTAATTAAAGTAATAAGATACTAGAGGAGATAAGTCGTAACAAGGTAAGCATACTGGAAAGTGTGCTTGGAAAAACCAAAGTGTAGCTTAATAATAAAGCACCTGGCCTACACCCAGAAGATTTCACCCCAACGAACACTTTGAACTAAACCTAGCCCAAACAAAACACAACGCAACTAAACACCAACACCAAGTAAAACATTCTAAACCATTTAAAGTATATGAGATAGAAATAATTACAACTGGCGCTATAGAAAAAGTACCGTAAGGGAAAGATGAAAGACTACTTTAAAGTACTTAAAAGCAAAGATTATACCTTGTACCTTTTGCATAATGAATTAGCCAGAACCAACCTAACAAAGAGCACTTAGCTAGGCACCCCGAAACCAGACGAGCTACCTAAAAACAGTTTTCAGAACGAACCCGTCTATGTAGCAAAATAGTGGGAAGATTTCTAGGTAGAGGTGAAAAGCCTACCGAGCCTGGTGATAGCTGGTTGTCCATAAATGAATTTCAGTTCTATCTTATGTATACCCAAATGACACATACCATTAACATAAACATAAGAAATAGCCTAAAGAGGGACAGCTCTTTAGACAAAGGATACAACCTCTTATAGAGAATAAACTATTAACATATGTTACTCAGTAGGCCCGAAAGCAGCCATCAACAAAGAAAGCGTTAAAGCTCTATAACATGATAAAAACAGATTCCACAATACAATACAACAATTCCTATATCTACTAACTGGACAATTCTATAAAAATATAGAAGATAAACTGCTAATACTAGTAATTAGAAAACTATTTCTCCGGGCACAAACTTAAATCATCTCTAGCAATAATTGATTATTAACATTAAGATAGCATCAAACCACATACAAAATTACTATCAATAAAATGTTAAACCGACCACGGAGTGCCACCCAGGAAAGATTAAAAGAAGTAAAAGGAACTCGGCAAACACTAACCCCGCCTGTTTACCAAAAACATCACCTCCAGCATAAAAAGTATTGGAGGCACTGCCTGCCCAGTGACATACGTTTAACGGCCGCGGTATACTGACCGTGCAAAGGTAGCATAATCACTTGTTCTTTAATTAGGGACTTGCATGAATGGCAAAACGAGGGTTTAACTGTCTCTTGCTTCCAATCAATGAAACTGACCTTCCCGTGAAGAGGCGGGAATAAAAAAATAAGACGAGAAGACCCTATGGAGCTTTAATCTAATAAACCATTATATAAAAACTAACTACACACCAGTAGCTAAAACAAAACTTACATGGCTTATAAGATTTCGGTTGGGGTGACCTCGGAGCACAAAACAACCTCCGAATGATCTTGGCTTAGACAAACAAGTCAAAGCAAAAATCATTAATTGACCCATACAAAATGATCAACGAACCAAGTTACCCTAGGGATAACAGCGCAATCCTATTCAAGAGCCCTTATCGACAATTAGGGTTTACGACCTCGATGTTGGATCAGGACACCCAAATGGTGCAGCCGCTATTAAAGGTTCGTTTGTTCAACGATTAAAGTCCTACGTGATCTGAGTTCAGACCGGAGCAATCCAGGTCGGTTTCTATCTATTAAACATTTCTCCCAGTACGAAAGGACAAGAGAAATAGGGCCAACACAACACCGCGCCTTTCCCCTACAAAGATGAACAAATCTCAATCTTAAACTAAATACCCACACTGCCTAAGAACAAGGCTCTGTTAAGGTGACAGAGCCCGGCAATTGTGTAAAACTTAAAACTTTATCCACCAGAGGTTCAAATCCTCTCCTTAACATAATGCTTATCTTAAACCTACTACTAGTAATCGTCCCAGTATTACTAGCTATAGCATTCCTAACCTTAGCCGAACGCAAATTGTTAGGATATATGCAACTACGTAAGGGTCCTAACATCGTCGGACCTTTCGGCCTACTACAACCATTTGCTGACGCACTAAAACTATTTTTAAAAGAACCACTACGACCTCTAACCTCATCCATGTTCTTATTCATACTTTCACCAACCCTAGCCCTAACAATCTCGGTTACCATGTGAGCCCCACTACCAACGCCTATACCACTAGCTAACATGAACATAGGCATGCTATTCCTACTAGCCACATCAAGCCTTTCAGTTTACTCTATCTTATGATCAGGATGAGCATCCAATTCAAAATATGCCCTAATTGGCTCACTACGAGCTGTAGCGCAAACAATTTCATACGAAGTCACCCTAGCCATTATTGTCCTGTCCATTTTATTATTTAACGGATCATTCAACCTCATAACCCTAATAATTACTCAAGAACATATATGACTAATTGTATTTACGTGACCTCTAGCTATAATATGATTTACATCTACACTAGCAGAGACTAACCGAACCCCTTTTGACCTAATAGAAGGAGAATCCGAATTAGTATCCGGCTTTAACGTCGAATATGCCGCAGGACCATTCGCCCTATTCTTTATAGCTGAATATATTAACATCATCACAATAAACACCCTAACCTCATCAATATTCTTTGGGCCATCACATCATATTACCAAACCAGAGTATTTCACCATAAACCTAACAACGAAGATCTTATGTTTTACAACTCTATTCCTATGAGTACGAGCATCCTACCCCCGATTCCGATACGACCAGCTCATACATTTACTATGAAAAAATTTCCTGCCTATAACCCTAGCAATATGCTCATGACACATCATCACTCCTATTACCCTATCATGCATCCCACCACAAACATAAGAAATATGTCTGACAATAGAGTTACTTTGATAGAGTAAAACATAGAGGTTTAAACCCTCTTATTTCTAGAATTTTAGGAATCGAACCTAACCTTAAGAATCCAAAAATCTTCGTGCTACCAAATACACCATATCCTAATAGTAAGGTCAGCTAAATAAGCTATCGGGCCCATACCCCGAAAATGTTGGTTCATATCCTTCCCATACTAATTAATCCTCTCACACATTCAACCATTCTGTTTACCCTGATGGCAGGCACAGCAATCGTAATAACTAGCTCCCACTGGCTACTATCATGAGCTGGCTTAGAAATAAGCATACTATCAATAATCCCCCTTATAATTAATAAAGCCAACCCGCGTACAACAGAAGCCTCAACTAAATATTTCCTCATGCAAGCTACTGCCTCCATAATCCTAATAATAGCAATCACCTCAAACTTCTACCTAACAGGCCACTGAATAATCACCACCGATATAAATTACGTAACCTCAGCCATGATCACCGTATCCCTACTAATAAAACTAGGCATGGCACCATTCCACTTTTGAATACCTGAAGTAACACAAGGAACATCACTCCCATCAGGTATGCTCTTATTAACATGACAAAAAATCGCACCAATATCTATTCTAATACAAATCTCCCCATCAATTAACCAAAACCTAATCCTCTCCTCAGCCATACTATCAATCCTGCTAGGAGGCTGAGGAGGATTAAACCAAACACAACTACGAAAAATCCTAGCATACTCATCAATCTCCCACATAGGCTGAATAGCAGCAATCCTAACGTATAACCCAACATTAGCTTTATTAAACCTACTAATCTACGTAATACTTACCGCTACTCTATTCATACTATTCATACTTAATTCCAACACCACAACCCTATCCCTATCACTACTATGAAACAAAACACCAACAATATTACTAATCTCATCTATAGCCCTAATATCACTAGGTGGCCTACCCCCACTAATAGGATTTCTACCCAAATGACTAATTATCCAAGAAATAGTAAATAACAAAAGTATTGCCCTAGCTACAATAATATCAATAATAGCCCTACTAAACCTATACTTCTACATACGACTAATCTACTCAATATCAATAACAATATTCCCATCAATGAACAACCTAAAAATAACATGGCAATATTACAACAAGAAGAATAATTCACTATTACCAATCCTATTTGTCCTATACATTATCCATCCCCCTAGCACCTATTCTCTACATCATAGACTAGGGATTTAGGTTAAACCCAGACCAAGAGCCTTCAAAGCTCTAAGTAAGCCACAAGACTTAATTCCTGAAACGTAAGGACTGCAAGAATTTACCTTGCATCTACTGAACGCAAATCAATCACTTTTATTAAGCTAAATCCTCCTAGATTGATGGGCCTCTATCCCATAAAAATTTAGTTAACAGCTAAATACCCTAAACAACTGGCTTCAATCTACTTCTCCCGCCGATAGAAAAAAAAGGCGGGAGAAGTCCCGGCAGGATTGAAGCTGCTTCTCTGAATTTGCAATTCAACATGTTAAACACCTCGGGACTTGGTAAAAAGGGGTACTAACCCTGTTTTTAGATTTACAGTCTAATGCCTATCTCTCAGCCATTTTACCCACTTATGTTCATTAACCGTTGATTATTTTCAACCAACCACAAAGACATCGGAACATTATACCTATTATTTGGCGCTTGGGCAGGAATAGTAGGAACAGCCCTTAGCCTACTAATTCGAGCAGAGCTTGGGCAACCAGGAACCCTGTTAGGCGATGATCAGATTTATAATGTAATCGTTACTGCCCATGCATTCGTAATAATCTTTTTCATAGTTATACCAATCATAATCGGAGGTTTCGGCAATTGACTAGTACCATTGATAATTGGAGCTCCTGACATAGCATTTCCACGAATAAATAATATGAGCTTTTGATTACTTCCCCCATCATTCCTACTTCTACTAGCGTCATCAACAATTGAAGCCGGGGCAGGTACAGGGTGAACAGTTTACCCACCCTTAGCGGGAAACCTAGCCCACGCTGGAGCATCTGTAGACCTAACAATTTTCTCCCTGCACCTAGCGGGAATCTCATCAATCCTAGGGGCTATTAATTTCATCACAACCATTATCAATATAAAACCACCCGCAATAACCCAATACCAAACACCTTTATTCGTATGGTCTGTGTTAATTACTGCCGTATTATTACTTCTCTCCCTTCCAGTTCTAGCAGCTGGCATCACCATACTCCTTACAGACCGAAACCTAAATACAACTTTCTTTGACCCTGCAGGCGGGGGAGACCCAATCCTTTACCAACACCTATTCTGATTCTTCGGTCACCCTGAAGTATACATTTTAATTTTACCCGGGTTCGGTATAATCTCCCACATTGTCACCTACTACTCAGGCAAAAAAGAACCTTTTGGCTATATAGGAATAGTATGAGCCATAATATCCATCGGTTTCTTAGGTTTTATCGTCTGAGCCCATCATATATTCACAGTAGGGATAGACGTTGACACCCGAGCTTATTTCACATCAGCCACAATAATCATTGCCATCCCTACAGGTGTAAAAGTATTCAGCTGATTAGCAACTCTCCACGGAGGAAATATCAAATGAACCCCTGCAATGTTATGAGCATTAGGGTTCATCTTTTTATTTACAATTGGAGGATTAACAGGAATTGTCCTATCTAATTCATCTCTAGACGTAATCCTACACGACACCTATTATGTAGTAGCACATTTCCATTACGTACTATCCATGGGAGCCGTATTTGCCATTATAGGAGGTTTCGTCCACTGATTTCCACTATTCTCCGGATATGCTTTAAGCGATATATGAGCAAAAATCCAATTTCTAGTAATATTTGTAGGAGTAAACTTAACATTCTTCCCACAACATTTCTTAGGGTTATCAGGAATACCACGACGTTATTCCGACTATCCAGACGCCTACACCACATGGAACACGGTATCATCATTAGGGTCACTAATTTCTCTAACAGCCGTAATTTTAGCTATTTTCATGGTTTGAGAAGCCTTCGCCTCAAAACGTGAAATCATAGTAGTCGAACACACCTCAACCAACTTGGAATGACTCCATGGGTGTCCACCACCATATCATACATTCGAAGAACCTACATACGTAAAATTAATTAAGAAAGGAAGGATTCGAACCCCCTAAAACTAGTTTCAAGCCAGTCCCATAACCACTATGACTTTCTCCTCCTTCACCCATAAGATATTAGTAAAACTATTACATAACTTTGTCAAGGTTAATTCATAGGTTAAACCCCTATATATCTTAATGGCACATCCCTCTCAAATAGGAATGCAAGACGCCTCTACACCTATTATAGAAGAATTAACTTTCTTTCATGATCACACACTCATAATTATTATTTTAATCAGCTCCATGGTTCTTTACATTATTACACTTATATTAACTACCAAACTTACCCATACCAATGTTACAGATGCTCAGGAAGTAGAAATTATCTGAACAATTCTACCAGCTATTATTCTAATTGCAATTGCCCTACCGTCCCTTCGTATCCTCTACATAATGGACGAAATTCATGACCCCTCCATAACTATAAAAGCACTAGGACATCAATGATACTGAAGCTATGAGTATACAGATTTCGAAAAACTTTGCTTCGACTCGTACATAACCCCAGAATTCGACCTAATGCCAGGTGAACTACGGCTACTCGAAGTAGATAACCGAGTAGTATTACCCATAGAATTACCCATTCGAATACTAGTAACATCCGAAGACGTCCTCCACTCATGAGCTATCCCATCATTAGGCTTAAAAACCGACGCCATCCCAGGACGACTAAATCAGCTTACCCTACTGGCTACACGACCAGGACTTTACTACGGCCAATGCTCTGAAATCTGTGGCTCCAATCACAGTTTCATGCCAATCGTACTAGAACTTGTACCTTACTATCACTTTCAAAAGTGAACTGTAACCCTACTATAACCAATATTCTCTTGACTAGATAAATTTCTTTAAAACTCATTGTGAAGCTATCGCAGCATTAACCTTTTAAGTTAAAGACAGAGAAGAAATCTTCTCCATAATGATCATGCCACAACTAGACACATCAACATGATTCACAATTATTATAACAACTACTATCACATTATTCATAATTTTCCAAATAAAAATAATTACCTTTAGTTTCTGACCTAAGCCAGAACCTAAAAACTATAAAACCTGCCCAACTAATAACCCTTGAAAATCAAAATGAACGAAAACTTATTTGCCTCCTTCGCTACCCCTTCAATAATAGGATTCCCCATTGTTATCCTAATTATTGTATTCCCAACAATCCTATTTAAAGCCCCAACCCGGCTTATAAGTAACCGCCTAACCTCAATACAGATATGACTAATTAAATTAGTAGTAAAACAAACAATAGAAATTCACAACAACAAAGGCAAAACCTGATCTCTAATACTAATCTCCCTGATCATATTCATTGGCTCAACAAACTTACTAGGCTTACTACCCCATTCATTCACGCCCACAACCCAACTATCTATAAACCTAGCAATAGCAATTCCCCTGTGAGCCGGAACAGTCTTCACAGGCTTCCGTAACAAAACCAAATCGTCATTAGCTCATTTTCTACCCCAAGGCACCCCAACCCCACTAATTCCCATACTGATCTTAATTGAAACCGTAAGCTTATTCATTCAACCAGTAGCCCTAGCTGTTCGACTTACAGCCAATATCACAGCAGGTCACTTACTAATACACCTAATTGGAAGCGCAACATTAGGATTAGCACAAATTAGTATCTGAGCCTCTATACTCACATTCACCTTATTAATCATACTCACAATTCTGGAACTAGCCGTAGCCTTTATTCAAGCCTATGTATTCACACTACTAGTAAGCCTTTACTTACACGACAACTCCTAATGACCCACCAAACCCACCCCTATCATATAGTAAACCCCAGCCCCTGACCACTAACAGGAGCCCTTTCCGCCTTACTTTTAACCTCAGGCCTAACATTATGGTTCCACTTTAACATAACAATCATTCTAGCCCTAGGATTATTAACCAACGTAATAACAATATTCCAATGATGACGAGATGTGGTACGAGAGGGCACCTACCAAGGACATCACACATTCAATGTACAGAAAGGCCTACGCTACGGAATAATCCTCTTCATTATTTCCGAAGTATTATTCTTCACTGGGTTTTTCTGAGCCTTCTACCACTCAAGCCTAGCACCAACACATGATCTAGGAGGATGCTGGCCCCCAACAGGCATCACCCCCCTAAATCCACTAGAAGTACCATTGCTCAATACCTCTGTCCTGCTAGCATCGGGAGTCTCAATCACCTGAGCTCACCATAGCCTAATAGAAGGAAATCGCACACATATAATTCAAGCCTTAACAATCACAATCGCCTTAGGCTTATATTTTACACTTTTACAAGGCTCAGAATATTTCGAAACCCCTTTCACAATCTCCGATAGCGTATACGGCTCAACATTCTTTATAGCCACAGGCTTCCATGGCCTCCATGTCATTATTGGCTCAACATTCCTAATTATCTGCCTACTACGGCAACTAATATATCACTTTACATCCAAGCATCACTTTGGATTCGAAGCAGCCGCATGATACTGACACTTCGTAGACGTGGTATGACTATTTTTATACGTATCTATCTATTGATGAGGCTCATACTTTCTTAGTATTTAAGTACATTTGACTTCCAATCATAAAGATCTGGTATTAACCCAGAAGAAAGTAATTAACGTTATCGTAATCTTATTCACCAATTCACTAATCATGGTAACCCTAGTAACAATAGCTTTCTGACTGCCACAATTCTACACCTCTACCGAGAAAGTAAGCCCCTACGAATGCGGGTTCGACCCAATGGGATCCGCCCGCTTACCCTTTTCCATGAAATTTTTTATAGTTGCAATCACTTTCCTACTTTTCGATTTAGAAATTGCCCTACTACTTCCACTCCCCTGGGCCTCCCAAACAAATTACCTAAACCTCATAGCCATTACAGCATTAGCCCTAATCTCTATCTTAGCCCTAGGCTTAGCATACGAATGATACCAAAAGGGGTTAGAATGAGCTGAATATGGTAATTAGTTTAAACAAAAACAGGTGATTTCGACTCACTAGATTATGTGTACTCATAATTACCAAAATGTCCTTAATCTACATCAATATACTACTAGCCTTTTCAGTAGCCACACTAGGAGTTATGATCTATCGTACACACCTAATATCCTCCCTACTATGCCTGGAAGGAATAATACTGTCCATCTTTGTATTCGGAACCCTGGTAATCCTAAACTCAAACCACATCCTATCCTTCATACTACCCATCACCCTTCTAGTATTCGCTGCCTGCGAAGCAGCAGTAGGACTAGCTCTGCTAGTCTCCGTATCAAAATCATACGGGCTTGATTACGTAAAAAACCTAAGCTTGTTACAATGCTAAAAATTATTTTCCCAACAATAATACTAATTCCCCTTACATGATGATCTAAAAATCACTTAATCTGAATCAATTCATCAACTCATAGTTTATTAATTAGCTTGATTTGCCTACTCACACTTAGCCAAAACCAAATATATGGCCTCAACTTTTCACAGACATTCTCCACAGATTACCTATCAACCCCCCTTCTTATACTAACAGCCTGACTCCTACCCCTAATAATTATAGCAAGCCAACATCACCTGTCAAAAGAGTCTACAGCTCGGAAAAAACTTTACATCACCATACTAATCTCCCTCCAAATTTTCCTAATTATAACATTCTCTGCTACCGAACTGATTATATTCTACATCTTATTTGAAGCCACCCTAATTCCAACCCTAGTAATTATTACACGATGAGGAAACCAAACAGAACGTCTAAACGCAGGACTATACTTCCTATTCTACACCCTAACAGGCTCCCTACCCCTTTTAATTGCACTAACCTACATATATAATTCTCTCGGTTCACTAAATTTTCTTTTACTCTTTTACCAACACAAACTCCTAAGTATAACATGATCCAATAGCCTATTATGATTAGCATGCATCATGGCTTTTATAGTAAAAATACCACTATACGGCCTCCACCTATGATTACCAAAGGCACACGTAGAAGCCCCTATCGCTGGGTCCATGGTATTAGCAGCCATTCTACTAAAACTAGGCGGCTACGGTATAATACGCATCTCATTACTCCTAAACCCCCTAACTGAATCAATATCTTACCCATTCATCCTACTATCACTATGAGGTATAGTCATAACAAGCGCCATCTGCTTACGCCAAACTGACCTCAAATCTCTAATTGCCTACTCATCTGTAAGCCACATAGCACTAGTAATCGTAGCTATTATAATTCAATCACCACTGAGCTACATAGGAGCTACAGCTCTAATAATCGCCCATGGTTTAACATCATCTATACTATTCTGCTTAGCCAATTCAAACTATGAACGGACCCACAGCCGAACCATAATCTTAGCTCGAGGCTTACAGACAATACTACCCTTAATAGCCTCATGATGAACAATAGCAAGCCTGTCCAACCTAGCACTACCCCCATCAATCAACCTAATCGGAGAATTACTAATCATTACAGCATCATTCTCATGATCGAAATATACCATCATCCTTACCGGCCTAAACATAACAATTACAGCAATCTATACGTTATATATACTAATCACAACCCAGCGAGGTAAATTAACACACAACAATAACAACATAACCCCCTCATTCACACGAGAAAACTCCCTAATACTTATGCACCTCCTACCCCTACTACTACTAGCAATCAATCCCAAACCAATTCTTGGTTCCATATACTGTAAATATAGTTTACTAAAACGTTAGACTGTGAATCTAAAAACAGAAGTTCAAACCTTCTTTTTTACCAAGAGTGTATGCAAGAACTGCTAATTCACGCAACCATATGTAACAATATGGCATTCTTAGCTTTTAAAGGATGGTAGTTATCCATTGGTCTTAGGAACCAAAAAATTGGTGCAACTCCAAATAAAAGTAATCAACCTACTCCTATCCTCAATTATTATATTACTCACGCTATTAACATTACCAATCATAACCATTCCAACACCTATATATAAATCTAAGGAGTACCCCACATATGTAACCACCATAGTCAAATCAGCCTTTATCCTAAGCCTAATCCCAACTACCATATTTATCTACTCAGGACAAGAGACAGTTATCTCAAACTGACACTGAATATCAATCCAAACAATAAATCTAACACTAAGTTTCAAATTAGATTATTTCTCCGTATTATTCATCCCAGTAGCATTATACGTTACATGGTCTATTATAGAATTCTCCCAATGATACATAAGCTCTGACCCTAACATCAATCGATTTTTTATATATCTCCTAACCTTCCTAATTACAATATTAATCCTAGTGACTGCTAATAAYCTATTCCAATTATTTATTGGATGGGAAGGGGTAGGCATTATATCCTTCTTACTAATCGGATGATGATACGGACGAACAGACGCAAACACCGCGGCCATACAAGCTATCCTTTACAATCGTATTGGAGATGTCGGTTTTGTTCTATCAATAACATGATTTATAACAAAGCTGAACTCATGAGAATTTCAGCAGCTGTCGCTGATGAACGAAAAAACCACAACCCTGCCACTCCTGGGCTTGCTACTAGCAGCAACTGGAAAATCAGCCCAATTTGGCCTACACCCGTGACTTCCATCTGCAATAGAAGGCCCAACTCCAGTATCAGCCCTACTCCATTCCAGCACTATAGTGGTAGCAGGAATCTTCTTACTAATCCGGTTTCACCACTTAACATCCAACGACCCCATGATCCTAAACACTATACTATGTCTAGGAGCAATAACAACCCTATTTACAGCTATCTGCGCATTAACACAAAATGACATCAAAAAAATCGTAGCATTTTCCACATCAAGTCAACTCGGCCTAATAATAGTCACCCTGGGCATCAACCAACCCCACCTAGCTTTCCTTCACATCTGTACACACGCATTCTTTAAGGCAATACTTTTTATATGCTCAGGCTCAATCATCCATAACCTAAACAATGAACAAGACATTCGAAAAATGGGTGGATTAGCCAAGTCCATACCACTAACCACATCCTCCCTTGTCGCAGGAAGCCTTGCTCTCACTGGCACACCCTTCCTAACAGGCTTTTATTCCAAGGACCTTATTATTGAATCAATAAACACGTCATATACAAACGCCTGAGCCCTCCTAGTTACCCTAATCGCCACAGCTATAACCGCTGCCTACAGCTCTCGCATTATCTTCTTCGCACTCATTAACCAACCACGGTCTCTCCCACTAATTACTATCAACGAAAACTCCACCCCACTAATCAACCCTATCAAACGCCTCCTAATCGGAAGCATTTTAGCAGGGTTCTTTATATCCAACAACCTTACACCCATGAACCTACCACAATTAACCATACCACCATACCTAAAACTAGCAGCACTCACAGTCACCCTGCTTGGCCTAATTATTGCCATAGAACTGAACTCAATGTCACTTAACCTTAAAATTAACTACCCCTCCAAATTGTACAACTTCTCCACATTATTAGGATTCTACCCCGTAATCATACATCGATTACAACCCCTATACAACTTAAAAATAAGCCAAAACGTAGCATCCGTTCTTATAGACCAAACCTGATTAGAAAAATCAGTACCAAAGACATTATCAAACCTCCAAATATTAGCCTCAACAACCACATCTAACCAACTAGGACTAATCAAACTATACTTCCTATCATTCCTTACATCCATAGTACTATCAATCATTATAATCATTTAACCCCCACGAGTAATTTCAATTACAATAAGAATGCTAACAAACAAAGTCCAACCACCCAGAATTAATAATCAACACCCATACGTATACATAGCTGCAACACCTGCTGAATCCTCATAAACATAACCAGTTCCATCATTCTCAAAAATCACTCAATCATATATATCTTTCGCATCTACAATAACATGAGCCTTACCACTGTAACTAGCATATACATACAGCAAACACTCCACCAACAAGAAAACAACTATCATTACTAACATAATAGAGTTAGATTCCAACGAATCAGAATATTCCTCCATAGCCATAGCTGTAGTATAACCAAATACTACTAATATTCCCCCCAAATAAATCAAAAATACTATCAAACCTAAAAAAGAACCCCCATACCCTAACACAACCCCACAACCTGCACCACCACCAATAACTAATCCCAACCCTCCATAAATAGGAGAGGGTTTAGAAGAAACCCCAACAAGACTTAATACAAAAACAACACTTAGCAAATAAATTGTATACGTTAACACCATAGTTTCTACATGGATTAACCAAGACCAATGACATGAAAAATCATCGTTGTACTTCAACTATAGAAACCCAATGACAAATATACGAAAAACCCACCCCCTAGCAAAAATCATTAACAGCTCATTCATCGACTTACCAGCTCCCTCTAACATTTCATCATGATGAAATTTCGGGTCATTACTAGGCCTATGCTTAATCATTCAAATCATCACAGGACTATTTCTATCCATACATTATACACCAGATACAACTACTGCATTCTCATCAGTAACACACATCTGCCGAGATGTAAACTACGGCTGACTTATCCGATATCTTCATGCCAACGGGGCATCAATATTTTTTGTCTGCCTGTTCCTACACGTAGGCCGAGGCCTATATTACGGTTCCTACATAATATTAGAAACATGAAATATCGGAGTTGTCCTCCTATTGGTAACAATAGCAACAGCTTTCATAGGCTACGTCCTCCCATGAGGACAAATATCATTCTGAGGGGCCACGGTAATCACTAATCTGCTATCAGCCATCCCTTATGTAGGTACAAACATCGTAGAATGAATCTGAGGGGGTTTCTCCGTAGACAAAGCCACCCTAAACCGCTTCTTTGCCTTCCACTTCATCCTACCATTCATTATTGCGGCCCTAGCTATAATCCATTTACTGTTTCTCCATGAAACAGGTTCAAACAACCCATCAGGAGTAAACTCTGATCCAGACAAAATCCCATTTCACCCGTACTATACAATTAAAGATATCCTAGGTATTATAATGTTAGGCGTGTTTTTACTAACACTGGTCTTATTCTCCCCAGACATTCTAGGAGACCCCGACAACTATATCCCCGCTAACCCCCTAATTACCCCACCCCACATCAAACCTGAATGGTACTTCCTATTTGCTTACGCCATTCTACGATCCATTCCAAACAAACTAGGAGGAGTAGTAGCCCTACTACTGTCTATCCTTATCCTAATAATCGTACCCGCAATTCACATATCAAAACAACGAAGCCTCACATTCCGACCAATTGGACAACTAATATTCTGAATCCTGGTCGCAGATCTAATAACACTAACATGAATCGGAGGACAACCAATTGAACACCCCTTTATAATAATTGGACAACTAGCATCCACCGTCTACTTCTCCACCATTCTAATCATGTTACCTATAACAAGCCTACTAGAAAACAAGTTACTCAAATGAAGAGTCCTTATAGTATAACAAATTACCCTGACCTTGTAAATCAGAAATGGGTTGACCAACACCCTAAGGACATAAAACACTCAAGGAAGAAGAATACACTTCACCATCAACTCCCAAAGCTGAAATTCTAATTAAACTATTCCTTGTCAACTACAAATATTATCTCCGAGTGCCATGTCAGTACCAATGAAACCCCTACAACATAAAACAAGCTCTCAATACCCCAGACCCCTATATCACACATATTCAAAACAGATGCACTCAAACACCTCCACACCTGGCTATGTATATCGTGCATAATATTATATTCAACTATATACCGTACRTAAGACATACATTTATTGATCTTACATAAGCGCATTCAGTCATAAATCTTTCTAGTCAAAATGGATATCCACTCCCAGAGTTGGTCTATTAATCTACCATCCTCCGTGAAACCATCAACCCGCCAGACAGGTGTCCCTCTTCTCGCTCCGGGCCCATGAAACTTGGGGGTAGCTAGACTGAAACTATACCTGGCATCTGGTTCTTACTTCAGGGCCATGAGACTTCAATCGCTCATTCGTTCCTCTTAAATAAGACATCTCGATGGACTAATGACTAATCAGCCCATGATCACACATAACTGTGGTGTCATGCATTTGGTATTTTTTTAATTTTAGGATGCTGTGACTCAGCATAGCCGTCAAGGCATGGTCGCAGGCAATTCGATTGTAGCTGGACTTTTAAGTCAATATTCCTGGCTCGCACGTATCCATGAGGTGTATTCTTTCCATGCTTGTTAGACATATAATATTCTAATTAACACATAGACAGGAATACGTACACGTACACGTACACGTACACGTACACGTACACGTACACGTACACGTACACGTACACGTACACGTACACGTACACGTACACGTACACGTACACGTACTTAAACCTGTAATTAACCTAAATTAATACAAGTTTCTCAAGACAAACCCCCCTTACCCCCCGTTACTCTTTACACGTCAATATTATACTAACATAAAAATGCTAGCACGTATTATATTATCTCCTGCCAAACCCCAAAAACAAGAGCTGTAAATACAATTAGACAGTAAGAGATTTAACACTCAATTATAATCTCATCTACAAGCACGTTTTGACCCGACCCCTTATCAAATTCATTTTTAAAAAACCCCCCTTTTTCTGGATTTCCTATACTCCGAGGACTAACAAAATACCCTTTTTTATCTATGTGTTCAGTAAAATGTGCCACGATACTGACATAGCACTCAAAAACACCAAAACAGGCTTGGACTAGCCAGTGCAGAACATAGCAAATCCTAAATAGTGGGCTAGACCGTTAT